ATTTATGATCAAAGGAGAAGATTCTTCTTTTACCAAACATATGGGGATCAAATCACGATCTTCTAACTAACTAAGAACAAGAACTCTTTCTCGATAGAAATTCCCTTGCCCCTCATCCTTCGAGAATCAGAAAGAAGGATCCTTTTTGAGTTTCAATTTGTTCATTTTGAATCCGGGCTCTTCTATCTTCTACTTATTTGTTCTATTTCCTTTTTTCGATTTCCTTTTTTTCCTGGATTCTTTATTTCATTTCAATTTTTCTTCTTCTTCTATCCCTATCCCATAGGTATAGCCTTTGAATCAATAGAGAACCTTTTCTTCTGTATGAATCTATATTATTACATATTCCATTCCAATTTCTTCCCGATACCTCTCAAGGAAAATCCCGAATTGGATCCAAAATTGACGGGTTAGTGTGAGCTTATCCATGCAGTTATGCACTCTTCAAACAGGAATCAACTTTCTGAAAGATCCTGGCTTTCGTGCTTTGGTGAGTTGTCCGAGATCCTTTCGATGACCTATGTTGTGTTGAAGGGATATCTATATGATCCGATCGATTGCGTAAGGCCCGCGGTAGCAATGGAACCGGGGAAAGTATACAGAAAAGATAGTTCTTTTCTATTCTATTAGTATTCGTGTTAGTATAAGTTAGTGATCCCCTTCCTTAGTGATCCCGGCTCTGTAAGTCCTTTCTTCCGTGATGAATTGTTAGCACCAGCCCTACATTTTTTCTCTGTGGAGATAGGGGGCTCACTCAGCAGGAAGAGGATTGTACCATGAGAGAAGCACGGGGGTTAACCTGCTTCAAATATACAACATGGATTCGGGCAATGCAATGGAGTTGGACCCTCATGTCGATCCCAATGAATCAGTTTTTCTACTCTGTTTTTCTACTCTGCTTGTTCGCCTAAACAAGAATTCTATTCTTGTTTAGGCAGTTTATATCATCCATACATAGTGCTTTGATCTAAGATTTCAACTCTTCCCATGTTTCAAATGAACTAAGGTCCAAAATATCGAATAAACAAGTGTTTCCACGACTCTACCACCCGGCCAATCCTGTTCCACTTAATCCCTCTTCCCTTTTTCATGGCCACATATCTTTACGGATCAGGAATGGGAAATCTTTCTCCTGTTCCACGAATCAAATGGTTCATTTCCTCCGGGAGAAGCCATCTATTTCTCAATAATGTTTTTGTCATTTGATCCAATAGCCTTTCGTTAGATAGGAACAGATTTGCTAAATACTGATAACTCTCGAATAGAATATGAGAAGGGAAAGATCCTTTAGATAAGGAACTATTGATTCTAAGTCTTCTTTGCCATCTCTGGCGACGAATCAACAATTCGAAGTTCTTTTCTTGCTTATTGAACCAATTTTCAGATAGATTTGAAGAAGGATACTCATTTAGGTCAGACCTCTTCTCATCTGAATTTTCATCTGGAACCAATTCTCGACGTGAAAGCCAAAAGTACAGCCCTAGGAGAAAGAATGGCTGCGAAGGTTCCCAAATGAATCGGCTTATTAGAAAAAAGCTTTGTTCTTTTGAAAATATCTCTCGTTTCTGGTACTGAATTGTTCCACTCTGCAAGAACTCCGAATCATTCTCTTGAAGCTCCTCCTCTTGAAGCTTATCTTCCTCATGATAAAAAGGCCACTTGCCCTGAAATGACTCGGCCCAATAAGGAAGTCCCGATTTAATAAGCCTTTTTATATTCTCAATTTCGAGATTATCAAATAGATAGCGCCATATTTTAGGAGACCGAACTATTTGATTTTGATTGAAGAAATCGTTCTCTATCTCTATCTGTTGCGGGTTCACGGCTTCATGCCCTTCTTCAAACTCCGATTCGTCTATTTCATATTTCAATCTACGATAACGGATAGAAAAAGATCTATGTTGCATCATATCTAACGGATTCCTTGGTTCGGACCGAAGAAGTAATGTCTCACTGCAATTTTTTTCTATCCACGAAGATCCCACCAGAAAGTCTTCTAATTCTAATAGGCTCTGAACTAGATGAGAATCATTCTCAACGAATTCAGAAGAAGTGATCCAATTTTTTGCATCGGGTCCGGGTGAAGACCAAAGATCTTGAGTGACCAATCCGGCAGAACAACTCAAAAGATAAAGAAGTATCGTTATTTTCTTCAAATTCGTTTCAAGTTCGACGTACCATTTGTACGAATAAGAATTCCATATTCTATTCTTCGCGATAGGGTCCTTTATATAGATAGATATAGGATCTATGGAGAAATTACTTAGAAATACATTTTGTGCAAAAGCTCTTCCTATCTGATACAAAAAGATCCTATGATCCTGAACCCATCTTATGTGGGTTTGAAAATCCCAAGTCTGTCTATAAAGAGCTAATCTAATTGGATCAGTTTCTTCTATTATGTATCTCCTCTGTGTAATACTAATTGATAGGACCTCATTGTTAAGTGCTACAAGATGTCGTGCATTCGAACTCATGGTTATAGACCCGAATTTCTTACTATCGAATATTTTATTTTCCAAGCCAAACCCCCTAGTATATGAAAGAATCAGAAAGTACCTTCGTTGTTCTGCAATAGTAAGCCTTCGTATCTTAATGAATGTATTGAATTTATTCGGACCTATTAGAGCGGGATCCACTTCTCGAGGAATATGAGTCGAAGCAATAACAATAATATTTCTAGTGAAACATCTTTCACGATCCTTGGAATTGGAAAGAGAGCTCTCTTCTAGATGGAAGGATAAATACCTCAACTCATTCCGATCCAGACCATGAACGTTTGGAATCCATATTATGCAAGGAGACATTGTTTTTGCTAAATCGAATTGCACAGTCATATCAAAAAAAAGTGGGTCATTACTAGTTAACTCATCCCGTGTCATATTGAACAGTTTCTTATCCAAATCAAGGTTATCATCAATATCATCAAGACCAAAATCATCAATATCAAAAGGAATATAAGTAATATACTCATTCTTGAAATCTTCAAGATCATCTATATCAAAATCAAAATCTTGATTTGGAGAAGACTCGTTGAATAAATAAGGGTACTTGAGCGGATATATCTTAATGAAAGGAAGATAGGAATTTTTCGCTAGGGATTTGACCAAATAGGATCGTCCAATTCCTATAGAACCTATAACTAAAATACTCCTAGAAGGGTATGGGGCTAAGCGAAGCGAAAAGGGGTTTGGACGAGATGACAAATGAAAAGCCCCCCACGAGGTTATTGTCTCATAATAAGCAAGAAATATCCGCCTTTCTGCTAAACAGGATTTATTGAACTCATAATTCAATAGATCCTTTTGCTGAATTTCAAATAAGTATCGTAAATAATTGGACCCCGGCTGTTCCACTATTTCATATAAAAGATTACTATGAGTCAAACTCCATAGAATTTGATCAATCCTTTTTTCTGTCCTTAAGGTGGAGAGCTGAATCAAGAATTCTCTTTCTTCATCATCAACCCAATCCGTGTTCGCGACCCAGGATTCTATTTTATCATCCATAAAACCCCCCTTCACCACCCTTTTTCTTTTCCTTATCAATGAATAGATCTCTTTACTTGTACGACTTAGATGTCTCGTATTTATCACAAATATGATTCGATCGATGAGATTATTTGGTATGAGACTTCTTAGATAACTTATGAGATAGGTGAGATAAGAGATGAGCAAATCGATCAGATTTCGATTCTCATATTCTTCCTTAGAATGTCTTGATGTGATCTCATAAGTGGAAAAATCATACAAACCCGAGTTAGCATCAGAAGGTAGAGATCCTAGTTCTATCAGAAAATAGAGGAATCCTTCTATATATTCTTCCAGAATAACTCGAAGGGGCTTCTCTAAACTCTCTGACCTGAAAGAAGGTATAGGATACCTATCCAGAAGTTTTCGCAACTCCACTATGTATGATGGATTTGTCAAAGATTTGATCTTTTCCAAGTCTCTCTGTAACTCACGAGAGACTTGGAAAATGAAGATAAAACCTCTACAAGCGAGATATCCAGCAACAAGAAGAAGGAAAGGGATTGAAAATAATAACTCATCCGATATCAATGACTCATTCGTATATGAATCTGAAAATAATGAAATTGAAACAGAAAAGAAACGAGAAGACCCATTCAAAGACTTACTCTTTTTTTGAGAAATTCGGAAAAGACAAATAATTCTTCGGAGTAGCTGTACTAAGCAATGACTTGAAATCTTATCACTTATCAGAGTCCATTTCATAAGAATCTTCTCAAGAATTACCCATGGTATATCGATAATATCATGAATCTTGGATACCACGGTTGGGAATATCAAGTAAGAAAAAATCTCGGAAAGGATGAATCTTATATGTTTGAACCCACTCGTAGTAAAGATCGTTAGCAGACATTCTTTGTTAATTGTCCATTCTAAGTAATGAATATTATCTTCTATATTACCTTCGAAAAGTGTTACAGAAATAAGATTTTTTTCAATGGTTATCTGTATCCTCCTTTTATTAACGTATTTCTTTTTGCTTCGAAAACGAAAAAGACTCCATTTTTCCTTCTTTCCGGATGGTAAAGATTTCTCAGAACATGGATTTGATTCAAACTCCATATTTGAATTGACACTGAGATACTGATGCAAGTTCTTCACTTTTGAATCAGATCGATTCATATCTGAAAAAGATTGCCAAGAAGTTTTTTCCAATCTTAAAAGGTCCGCGATCCAGGAACTAGCTCTATAAACAACTGGATCGGATTGAATTGGATAAAGAGTTCTTGGAAAAATGGAAGATCTATAAAATTGATTATAGAATTGATTATAGAATTTATAGAATTTATACATGAGACGTTTGTAAAATTGATCTTTTTTGTCATCACTTTGTGGAAAATCCGGATCCTGAGGTATTTTTATGTCAGATACCTGTGACTCGATTCCAGAAAGAGTCAAAAAACCATGTTTTTTTTTACCGACGTACAAAGAAAATATCTTGTTGCGAATAAACGAGATATTGAGGAATTTTCTATACGTAAGATCCTCATTATTGATACGAGTTTTTTCCACAAAAAAGGGGAATCTTTTCTTACAAGAGACCCAGAACCAAAAGTGATGTAGACCGTTCAAAAATCCAAGTCGATTTGCTTTATAAAAAGAAGATATCATTGAACTTCTATGAAATGCTTTCACGGGATTCAGCCAATTGTCTCGATCATGGGGTATGATGTAGAAATAGGAATCCGTGTTATCAAAAGATTTCCTCCGATTCTTTCTAGTATAGAATGAGTCAATCATCCACTTTGATATTTCGTTGAACAAAAATGGGAATATTCTTCCTTCATTGATCAATAAATTCGACCCTTGGGAAGTATCAAGATCGTCCAATCTTTTACTTTTAGAAGCATTATGATCGTCCAATAAGAAGGGTTTCAATTTCTTCAAAAGAACGATTTGAAGACTTAGTGGTTCTAACGACTTCTCGTGAATCGGATCTTTCAATTCAGAAATATGAATCTCGGAACTATGAATGGCGATATTCCCGATATGCACAGAGAGTCGGGGATATAAAAAGTACAAAAACTTGGCAAAAAACTGAAAAAAGCCAAGTGACTTGTCAAAAAAGAGACGTGCCATGGGTAAAAAGAAACGAACTGACTTTTGTAAATCGTATATGTCGTAAGCCTCGGACCAATCAATCGAATACCAATAACTCAAAAATTCATTGATATTGATATAGAATCGTCGTAACTGATCGAAGACTACTTGAAGCTTCTCTTGTTTAGAAGAGAAATATCCCCCGAGATCTTCCTGGAGATTCTGGAACTCATTGGACCATTTGCTATATGCATCAGGATACCAATTCCTGGATCTCTGGGTTCGACAAATAAGAGGGTTGAACCACTTCTTCTGACTCTTTGCCCAATTTGATAAATGTTGATTGATCGTAGATTTCATTATAGTTCTATGATTCAGAATATCTTTTCCAATTGAATGCTTTTGAATTCCATATTCAAATCTGTCGAATATCTCATTCAAGAATTTTTTTGGATCCAATCTGTAGGAATCAATAGAAAAGGCAAATCTACTATGATACACCAGATTCGGATTCGGCTGGGTTATTGATAGAATGAATAGATTTATCATTTCTGCAAATCTATCTTCTGCATTCGATTTCTCCTTCGGAACCATATAACCCCCCGGGAGGATAGGACGAATTAATACAGTTTTTTGTAAATACGGAATTATCTTGAATAGATCAACCAGTTCTTTATGTTCCAATCGCCGCCTGAAGGGGACAAAAGAAACACCGGGTTTTCTCTTCCAAAAAGCCGTCTCTCTAGGGTCCCCCTCAGTAGGACTCGAACCCAGATAAAGTTCTGACCATCTGTCAGAGAAAAAAGAATGAATTGATCTTGTAGGATTCCCAAGAAATTCTTCGATTTCTTCCGGAAGCAGATGATTATTCATCTGCTTTTCACCTTCCGCGGATAGCCGGGACTCTATAGATTGATCAGAAGATCCTTTCAATTGGCTCGAATCCTTTACTTGAATGAAATTTGATCTTGTCGAATCATACTGAATATTGGATAAGATATTCTGTACTTTCCTAACAAACCGATCTTTGTTTCCCAACCACACATTGTCTAACCAAAAATCCGATTCGTGCTGATTCTTCCCCCAACTAACCATCGGATCATCTATATGCCATAACAAAAGAAACTCCGGGTATTTGCTATTATTCTCTTTGAATGAGATCTCAATTCCAGCTACGGTTTCATTACAAGTCAAATCCCTCTTTTTTCTGATCTGGTTCCTCCACCACCCTGAACTCCGCATGATACACTTTTTATTTCTTGGGAGAACCCGAATAATGGATTCTCCATCCATGAAACAACTCCCAGAAAAGGTTTTCCCTTTTGGAGGATACAGGAGCGAAACAACCAACTTATGAATATTAGAAGAACAAAAAGATTCTTCCCTGGATCCAACCGAATTCATAGGTATAGGAAGAAGCCCCCTCAAATAGATATTTTTTCTTTCTACTATATTTCGATTGTAGAGACGAGATATACAGACCGCTACTACAAGCAGTATCCCACTCATTAGCATATTTTTTACGACACCGTGGACACGGTTTACTACATTATTGATCCTGGAATCTCGAATTATTAAACCTTTGCTGGTTAAATATCGATTGCTTCTTGAACCCTGGGAATTGTGTGAAAGTAAAATACTCCAAATTCGGGAGTCAAAGAGTTTCATAAAACGTTCTTGGTCGAAAAAAATGTTTGTGAAAGAGTGAGAATTTTTGATCTCTCTTAATATCTCTCTCCATTCCAAGATCCAGTCGGTTATCCAATCATGCCTTTCATGTTTATTTTTTTTTTCCATATTGAGCCTCCTTGTTTCTAATTTTGATTTTGTTATTTTGATTCTTTTTAATCATTTTTGAATACCCATTTTGAATACCAATCGTTTCAAACAAAGTTTGACCATACAATATTTTTCTTGTTTCACTGCATAAAGATTGCAAGATGATGATTGTCATATTTTCCTCCTTGATTCATATAGATAGATGATAGATTTTTTTGTTTTTTTTTTTTTCTTTTTTGATTTCATTCATATATATCAACACACATCAATTAATTCCTACATGAGAATTCCGCGCATTTTTTTCTTTTTTGATTTCATTCATATACATAATTTCAACACACTTGACTCATAGATATTCTTTCTATTATTTTTTATAGAAATTTGACTTCGCGCTCCGAATGAATGATGGTTTACTCAATACAATATCTCTTCGGCGAAACAGAGGATATCTCCATCGGGGAAGAGAACGGGTAAATCCCATATGACCCAATATGTTTGACAAGTCGCACTATATGTCAAGCCAAGTCGGTTTTTCGGTTCCAGGACGGTGAAAAGGTACTTTTGGAATTCCTATACCCATAAAAAAATTTTAATCAAAAAATGAAAAAACTTCACTTGAATAAGGAAACGTGAAAATCCATGATTTCTTGTCTTCATTCTTTTTTCTTCTATTTGATACACAGATTAGAAGGCTTTTTTGATAGAGTAAGACAGAATGGATTCAAAAAAAAATTGTAACGAAAGGATTGATCATTCGAATTATAAACAAGTATCCATTTATTCCCCAATAATGCAATCTTCCCGTTGCGTATTGATACTTATCGGGTATAGAATAGATCTGCTTCTCTTTGTTCTTACAAACAGAGTTGTTCCCTTATTTTCAATGGAATGAAATAAATATTAAACCTTTCTGATACAGAATCTACTGAAAGAATTGAGGTACACAGTATTTAGGTACACAGTATATAGTCTTCTTAGTTTAATGCGATAAAATAAAGTGATATAGTTTCTATTTCTCTTTGATAAAGGGGTATTTCCATGGGTTTGCCTTGGTATCGTGTTCATACTGTCGTATTGAATGATCCCGATCGATTGCTTTCTGTTCATATAATGCACACAGCTCTAGTTGCTGGTTGGGCCGGTTCGATGGCTTTATACGAATTAGCGGTTTTTGATCCCTCTGACCCTGTTCTTGATCCAATGTGAAGATTATGATCATACCTCTTTTAGATTATGATGATACCTCTTATGTTAAGCATCCATGGCTGAATGGTTAAAGCGCCCAACTCATAATTGGCAAATTCGTAGGTTCAATTCCTACTGGATGCACCCTAATGGGAACGTTCAATAAGTCTATCGGAATTGGCTCTGTATCAATGGGATCTCATCATCCATACATACCGAATTGGCGTAGTATATTCATACCATAACATAGGAAGAGTAAGAACTAGAATTCTGATCGATACTGGAACTCATAGGGAAGAAAATGTATTTATGGATGGAATCAAATATGCAGTAGTTACAGGAAAAATTCTTCGGTTATTGGGGAAGAATCAATATACTTCTAATGTCGAATCAGGATCAACTAAGACAGAAATCAAGTATTGGGTCGAACTCTTCTTTGGTGTTAAGGTAATAGCTATGAATAGTCATCGACTACCCCGAAAGGGTAGAAGAATGGGACCTATGATGGGACATACAATGCATTACAGGCGTATGATCATTACGCTTCCACCGGTTATTCTATTCCACCTCTTCTAGAGAAAAGAACTTAAAGAAAAATACTTAATAACACGGCGATACATTTATACAAAACTTCTAGTCCGAGCACACGCAATGTAGCCGTAGACAATCTAGGTAAATCCAATCCACGAAATAAATTGATCTATGGACGGCATCGTTGTAGTAAAGGTCGTAATGCCAGAGGAATCATTACCGTAAACCATAGAGGGGGAGGTCATAAGCGTTTATACCGTAAAATTGATTTTCGACGGAATCAAAAAAACATATCTGGTAGAATCGTAACCATAGAATACGACCCTAATCGAAATACATACATTTGTCTTATACACTACGGGGATGGTGAGAAGAGATATATTTTACATCCCAGAGGGGCTATAATTGGAGATACCATTGTTTCTGGTACAGGAGTTCCTATATCAATGGGAAATGCCCTACCTTTGAGTGCGGTTTGAACTATTGATTTACGTAATTGGAAGTAACCAATTAGGTTTACGACGAAACCTAGAAATCGATCACTGATCCAATTGGACTACCTTTATGGGATAGATCTCAACAGAAAACTGTTGAGTAACGGCAGCAAGTGATTGAGTTCAGTAGTTTCTCATAGAAAATTATTGACTCTAGAGATATGGTAATATGGAGAAAATTTTTTGAAGCACGCACAGAACCGGAAGCGTCCCTTGTTTCAAAGAGAGGAGGACGGGTTATTCACATTTAATTTGATGGTCAGAGGCGAATTGAAAGCTAAGCAGTGGTAATGAAGATCCCCCGAAGAGATGTCTCCTACGTTACCCGTAATATGTGGAAGTATCGACGTAATTTGATAGAGTCATTCGGTCTGAATGCTACATGAAGAACATAAGCCAGATGACGGAACGGAGAGACCTAGGATGTAGAAGATCATAACATGAATGATTCGGCAGATTTGGATTCCTATATATCCACTCATGTGATACTTCATTATACGATGAAAAGATCTATTTTTTTATATATCATCATATACATCTAGAAAGCCGTATGCTTTGGAAGAAGCTTGTACAGTTTGGGAAGGGGTTTTTATTGATAAAAAAAAAAAAAAGAATCTACTTCAACCGATATGCCTTTAGGCACGGCCATACATAACATAGAATTCACACATGGAAAGGGCGGACAATTAGCTAGAGCAGCAGGTGCTGTAGCGAAACTGATTGCAAAAGAGGGTAAATCGGCCACATTAAGATTACCATCTGGAGAGGTTCGTTTGATATCCCAAAACTGCTTAGCAACAGTCGGACAAGTGGGTAATGTTGGGGTGAACCGAAAAAGTTTGGGTAGAGCTGGATCTAAGTGTTGGCTAGGTAAGCGTCCTGTAGTAAGAGGAGTAGTTATGAACCCTGTGGACCATCCTCACGGGGGCGGTGAAGGAAAAGCCCCAATTGGTAGAAAAAAACCCACAACTCCTTGGGGTTATCCTGCGCTTGGAAGAAGAAGTAGGAAAAGGAGAAAATATAGCGATAGTTTGATTCTTCGTCGCCGTAAATAGGAATATCCCAAATCGAATTTTTGGAATTCGAAATAATGTGATGGGCGAACGACGGGAATTGAACCCGCGCATGGTGGATCCACAATCCACTGCCTTGATCCACTTGGCTACATCCGCCCCTTATCTAGCTAAAGGATTTTCTCTTTTCTCCATTCATCATTATTGTATTTATTCTGACCTCCATACTTAGATCGAGATATTGAACATAGAATGCCAATCTTTAACATGTAAAAAAAGGAGTAATCATCTGTGATACGTCAAAAAAAAATATTTGTAGCTAAGCATTTATCGGAAAAATTTCAAAAAATCAAAATGGGGGAGGAGAAAGAAATTATAGTCACTTGGTCTCGGGCATCTACCATTATACCTCCAATGGTTGGCCATACAATCGGTATTCATAATGGAAAGGAACATTTACCTATTTATATAACAGATTCTATGATAGGTTACAAATTGGGAGAATTCGCGCCTACCCGGAATTTCGCGAGAGATGCAAGAAACGATAACGATAATAAATCTGTAATGAAGAAGAAAAAAAACTAGGGATCAAATAAAGCAAAAAAAAAAAAAGAGAAATACCCATGGATTTTGAAGACCCATATATTGAGTATTTCTCTTTCCTTACCATCTTAGGATGCTTACCCAATCGAGGGGTAGACCCCGGGTTACCCAATCGAGCGAGGGGTTTTAGAGACCCCCGGGTATATTTCTTTCCTTACCCAATATAATGGTCGTAAAACCATTATATTGGGTATTCCTCTTTCCTTTACAAATTAATATACATTAAGACAAAAAAGTCTTATTTATC